CTATTAGAGGGCTCAAAAGGGGGTTTCACTAAATCAAAGAATGAACTAAATTCAAAAGCAAAGTTTATAAAAAGAATCAGAATGAGAAAAGAATTCCAATTATCAATCGTTTGAATCGAGGGTTCATATTATAAAGTTTATCGAATAATTATAATTATTAGCATTTTCTTTCTCGGATAAATAATGTCTAGTACATTACTCAACATCTTATCGAAAACTTACAGCAGCTTGCCAAACAAAGGCTAATAGAAAAAACAGAAGGGGTATTACTGGCATAATATCTACGATAGGATTCAAAAAAGCGTAGGCCTCTGGCAATTTGACTACTAAAAAACTACTTGAATTCAAATAAAGGGTGAAATGAAAACAGAAGTAGATCAAACTAAAGATATTAAGCATAATAAACATTTTTTTCCTGTATTGAACTTGGAGATAATTTCATTTTGATTGAGTTTTAGTGGATATCTGTTAAAACAGAAAAAGAAAACTAAAAATTTTTATTTTGAAAACTCACCCAATTTAAAACCGTTTGATTTTCAAAATAAAAGAATAGAAGAAATCGTATTTTAGACAATATTTTAATTAAATTCTATCTAATGATCAATAAATTCATTTTTCTCTCGCGCTCTACGCCTCGGAACAATCGATTTTTTGATTGGAATTGACGAACAACCAGTACTAATACTAATGTTTATTAGTATTGATTGAACAGAAAGACAAATGGGGCGTGGCCAAGTGGTAAGGCAACGGGTTTTGGTCCCGCTATTCGGAGGTTCGAATCCTTCCGTCCCAGGGAATACCTTTTTATATTTTATATCTAGAAAGAAAGAATATAGATATTTAGATATTTTGAGAATAACGAAAGATTGTCATAAATGGATCTGAATCAAGTTGTGATTTGGATAACATAGGAGCTATAGATTTCAAGAATTTGAAATCAATTTCAAACAAATTAACAACAGATTGAACCCCCCCGTCTCCCTCCCTTTATTCGATCTATACTCTTAGTATAGAGTATAGAGTAGTTAATATTATTATTACTTAAGCTAAAAGAAATTAGTTAGTTGAAAAGCCTTAACCTCTCATATAACTATTATAACGATTAATAATCGAACACACTCATTTCAATACCTGGTCTAATACAAATTAGATGAAATTAAGCAGATGAAATGAATAGAATAAGTTAGTAAGAAAAAATGTTATACATTATGTATTTTCTTTGAACCTTATTTTTAAGTATTTGATAAAAATATCAAAATAGAATTTTCAATGTATCAAAATGGATGGAATAATAAGTAATTCATAGATCCTATATTTCTATTTGATTCCCCTAATTTATATTTAGTTTATTTAACTAAGCGTTATTTAACCCGCTCAGTCAGCCGAAACTACTCGTAAAAGAAAATCATGAATTTTTTTGCTTTTTTATAAGTATTTGATCCTCTGAAGATGGAATGTGGATTCAATAACAAAAATTTTCCAATTCCTAATATTTGATTTTCTAATCTTTCTGTTTCGATTTCGGATTGATAAATTGGTCTTTTTTCTTTAGAAAGAAAATAAAAAATAGAATATTGCAATTCAGTCAATAAAATGAAAAAAGAAAAATTGGTATGAAATTTTATTTTTGCTACGACTTCGTAAAAAAAGCAGTCATTCATAGAAATTGAAAAAAAAAAATATGCATTCCTATGGAATAACTGTAACGAACGAACAAATGACTATTCGTGATTCCATAATTGAATCAATTACATACCAGTAAAAAAAACCCGAGGGGATGTTATGGTAAAACTTCGTTTGAAACGATGTGGTAGAAAGCAACGTGCGGCTTGACAGACGGGATCGTACGTGGATTCTTATATCCACCATTTGAATTATAAATGTGCTCTTGGCTCGACATCTTTTGTTATCTTACACCAGAACCTTGGGTTTTTTTGGATTGTAGTGTAAGATAGTACGGGATGTAGCTCGAGTCGAAACTATTGATTCTTTTCTCAGGGGCAAGGAATCTAGGGTTAGTGCTAATTAATAAGTTTTAACAACTTTGTAAGTATAGTGATTTTTTTACGTGTGATACTCTCTTTTCTATGAATCTTTTATTTTTATAGAAAAAAAGCATAAAAGGGGGCATGTTGCTGCCATTTTCAAACGATTTTAAGTCACCGAAGTAATGTCTAAACCCAATGATTCACGGTAAAGATAAAGTATCTTGGAACAAGAAAATCCCCCTTTTTTTATTGTCTGACAACTAGATTAAGAACGAAGGGTCAAAATCGATTTTGTTTTAATGGGGACAAAAAAAGATGGATTAGAGACTACTCAAAAAATGAAATGAATAGGCTTTTCTAATTTTCTTTTGAGCTATTTCATAGTTATCCAACTTGAGTTATGAGGAGAAAAATGTGTGTTTTTTTTTTTTCTATTGATATAAAATAAAAAAAGAAAATCAAATAATATTATTATTTTTGAATATTTCTTAATACTTAATATTAGTCTAATTTCTTTATGGATCTATTTGACCTTGTATATATAGGCATCACTTCAATTTCTCGAGCCGTACGAGGCGAAAACTTCGTATACGTTTCTGGGGGGAGTTAGAGTTTGTCTACATCGATCCCAATGAGCTGTTTATCGAATTGTTGCAATCGATGGTCGATCCCGAAGAGAAGGAAAATATCTGTGTAAAATGGGTTTTTATGATCCTATAAATAGTCAAACCTATTTCAATATTCCTGCTATTTTATATTTTCTTGAAAAGGGTGCTCAACCTACAGGAACTCTTTTTGATATTTTCAAAAGGGCGGGGGTTTTTTATAAATTTCGCAAGAAATTCAATTAATAAAAAAAAGGATAAGGGGGAAATTTTTATTTAGTTTTATAACTTTTTTCTAGTAGATCCCCCTCTCCCCCCCTCTTTTTGTTTCTTAACACTTTTTTTTACCGTGTCGTTTTTATATATTGACAAGAGTCTATTGAGCAAATATAATTCGATCGTGGATAAACGGATCCATTTCCTCGCTTTTTTTTTACTTGAAAAGATTTTGACTAGATTTTTGATTTCTTTTATTTTTATTTTTATCTGCAAAATATTCTCTTTTTTGACTCTTAAATAAATGGGAATTTATGAAATTAATAATAATTTCAGAATTGAAAATTTTCAATGGATTTTTTGCTAGTTTGATGTTTTGATTGTGTTGTTCAATTTTATCTCTTTAGTTTTTTATCCAACCAAACATTGCCAATTTTTTGTTCTTCGGGTTGCTAACTCAACGGTAGAGTACTCGGCTTTTAAGTGCGGCTAGCATCTTTTACACACTTCAATGAAGTAAGGGATTCATTCATACCTTTGGTAGACTTTGTAAGACCACGACTGATCCTGAAAGGAATGACTGGAAAAAACAGCATGTCGTATGAATAGAGAATTCTGAGAATGTTTCAGTTTTACTTTAACTGGATCGGTTCTAAAACTTGGGAGTGCAAAAAAATAAAATTAATTCAGAATCAGAATGGGGTCAAATGAATAAATGGATAGAGTTTTCCGACTTCAATTTCAGTTTTTATAAGGAAAAAGAGCAACGAGCTTTTGTTCTAAATTTGAATGATTACTCGATCTAATTAAACGTTAAAAATATATTAGTGCCCAGTACGGGGGAAGAATTCTACTTGAGTGCATGATTATAGTATCTTATCTATTTTCGTTTTTATTAATCAAATAAGTCCTAATTATTAGTTATGTCCTATTCTGGGTTGTACATAAATGTGTAGAAGAAGCAGCATATTGATAAATATATTGATTTTCAAAAATCAAAAGAGCGATTGGTTTGAAAAATAAAGGATTTCTAACCCATCTTGTTTTGTTATCCTAGAAACAAATATAAACTATTTAGATTGAAAGAGAGGATAGAGAGTCTGTTGATGAGTCTACCTGTCTCCGAGATATCTAGTATTTTCTTACTATAACGCTTTGTTTTGACTGCATCGCACTATATATATCGTTTCATAATCAATAAATGGACTACTTTCTGTTTCTTTTGATTCCAATCCAATTTCCAATGGATCAATTTCAAGGATATTTAGACCTAAATAGATCTTGGCAACACAACTTCCTATACCCACTCCTTTTTCAGGAGTATATTTATACACTTGCTCATCATGTTTTAAAGAGATCAATTAGATCTATTTGGTTAGAAAATGTGGGTTATGACAAAAGAATTAGTTCAATAATTGTTAAACGTTTAATTATTCAAATGTATCAACAGAATCCTTTGATTATTTTGGTGGATACTGATTCTAGACAAAATAGGTTTTTTGCTTTCAACAAGAATTTGTATTCGCAAATTCTATCCGAGGCATTTGCAGTCACTGTGGAAATTCCATTTTCTTTTCGATTATTCTTTTCCTTAGAAAGGAAAGAGGTAGATCAATTTCGTAATTTACGATCAATTCATTCAATATTTTCTTTTTTAGAGGACAAATTGTCCCATTTAGATTCTGTGTCAAATGTACTAATACCCTATCACATCCATCTAGAGATCTTGGTGCAAACCCTACGTTACTGGTTGAAGGATGCCTCTTCTTTGCATTTCTTACGTTTCTTTCTCTATGAGTATTGTAATTGGAATAGGTTTATTCTTCCAAAGAATTGGTTTTTGAAAAAAACCAATCCAAGATTTTTCTTGTTCCTATATAATTTTCATATATGTGAATACGAATCCATCTTTTTTTTTCTTCGTAATCAATCTTTTCATTTACGTTCAACATTTTCTGGATTCTTTTTTCAACGAATATATTTTTTTATAAAAATAAAAAATCTTGTCAAAGTATTTATTCATAATGAATTTCGGGACATCTTGGAGTTATGCAAAGATCCTTTTATGCATAAAGATCCTTTTATGCATTATGTTAGATATCAAGGAAAATCAATTCTGTATTCAAATAATACGCCTATTCTGATTAATAAATGGAAATATTATTTTCTTCATTTATGGCAATATCATTAT